GAAATAATGGATGAAAGGATCCTTGAACAACCATAGGATAGTATGAAAATCATTACGAAAAACCACTAAAAAATGTTTGATTTTTCTATAAAAATGTGTTCGATTAAGAAAAGCTCTAGAAGACGTTGATCGTAAATGATAAGATTGTTTACGGAGAAAAACAAATATGGATTCCGATTCATATACATGAAAATTATATAGGAACAGGAATAATCTTTGATTCTCTTTTGAAAAAAAGAGATTCATTTTCGTTTTTTGAGTAATAAGACTATTCCAATTATGATACTTGTAGAGAAAGAATCTCAATAAGTGCAAAAAGGGAGCATCTTGTATCCAAGAGCGAAGGGTTTGAACCAATAGTTCCAGATGGATAGGGTAGGGTATTAGTATATCTAATACATGATTTAAATGTAATAATTTATCCTCTAAAAAAGGAAATATGGAATGAATTGATCGTAAAGTCATAGATTTGTCTATTTCTTTACTTTCTGGGGAAGATACTAATCGCAGTGAGAATGGAAGTTCCAGAATGACTGCAACCCCCTCTGATATCATTTGAGAATCCAAATTTTTATTATGCCCGAAAAAAAAAATTGGATTAGAATCATTCGTCAAAACAATCAAATGCTTCTGTTGATACATTCGAGTAATTACACGTTTAACAATTAGTAAACTATATTTATTTAAACTATATTTATTGTCATAACCTAAATTTTCCATAGGCTCATAAAGAATCGATTTATTTAACCCATGATCATGAGCAAGTGCATAAATGTATTCCTGAAAGAGAAGTGGGTATAGGAAGTCCCGTTCTCGCGATCTATCTATCTTTAAATATCCTTGTAATTCTTCCATTTGAAATTCGATTTGAACTAAAACCGGGGATTTCTTGGGTCATCAAATGATAAATACATAGGTACGATACAGTCAAAACAAGGTATCAAGGTATATAGTAAGAAAAGATACCTTGGAAATGATTAATCCATGGATTCTCTCTTTTCCCATCCGATTGGTTCTTGTTCGTTATAAGATACCGAAGATAGTTAGAAATCCTTTATTTTTGCAACCCGATCGCTCTTTTGACTTTAGAATTATGTTTCTCAATATACTGTTTCTTTTACACATTCGTCTCCGCACAGGGATATAATTAATAGAATAGTTAGGATTCAAAAAAAAAAGTGAAGAATCCACTTATTAAATTAAAGTGATTTCATAACCTTTGCCCGCCCCAGGGACTAATATATTTCTAACGTATAATTAGATCGGGTAATTGGTAATTATTCGAATTAAGAACCGAAGCTCGTTGCTCTTTTTGTTTCCCTATAATTGGAGCTTTTTTGCTCTATCCATTTATTCACTCGATCCAATCATAATTGATTTTTTGTACCGCTCTAAGAATTAAAACTCTAAGAAACCAGAAACCAAACAAATATTTTTTTTTGTAATGATCCCGTAAGTACTCTATCTTAAGTACTCTATCTTAAAGTTATTCATTTATTCATTTATGATATGAGTTATTCATTTATACGACATGCTGTTTTTTCCATTCGTTCTCTCTCAGGATCAGTCGGGGGTCTTACAAACTCTACCAACGGTATGGACGAATCCGTTGCTTCATCCAAATGTGTAAAAGATTTTAGCCGCACTTAAAAGCCGAGTACTCTACCGTTGAGTTAGCAACCCAAAAATAGAATTATGGTGTGTAGATACGATCGGAATAAAAAAAGAGAGATTGGATTACCCTATCAAAAACATTTTTTTCTAGTAAATTATGAACAATAACAGATATAATGAAAATCTTAAAAATTCCCGGATAAGAGATAAGATAAATGAAATATATCCCAGATCAGATATATAATGAATAACCCCTTTAACTTTTAATTAAATTTTTACTATATTTATTTTTTTTTAGAATACTATACTATGTACTATGTTAGAATACTATTCTTTTTTTTTATTAAAATTGAGATTAATATTTTAATTTTATTTTCCATTTTTGCTTATTCAGAAGAGACTTTCTCGCGTTGTATCAATTGAATCTAAGGAAATTATCGCTTAAAAGTAAAAAAAAACTTATAGGGCGTGGATAAATAGATCTATTTATCCACGATTATAAATGTTCAATACACTATTGTCAATATGAACGTTGAGAAATTATAATTATATTAATTATATATATTATATATTATAATAAATATAAATCAAATTATATTATAATAAATATAAATCAAATAAAAATTATAATAAATCAAATAAAAATAAATAATAAGAACAAATAAAATAATAAGAATAAGAACTTGTGTTGGATTGGCACTTTATAGATAACCTACCTAGAGAATAAAAAAAGTGTGGATGTAGAAAAGAAAAAAATAATCAAGAAGAAAACCTCGGGTTTATTCAATATCCATAAGGATACCATAAGAAAGCTCGGCCCTTTTTTTAGGGGAGTCCCGCCAAAAACTACCTGATTGGGGGATAATCCCATACATAATTTTATGGA